ATTTTACCCAACTCCATATATATGTAATGTATGAAATATGTATGCGCGGAGGAATAAAGAAAATTTTCTGTTCAAATTGGACAACAGATACAAATGAAAAGGAATTGAAATCGATAATATACTTATATTTTATATTATGGAGCTTTGTTATAGAATATCAAAAGAAAGACGATTCCATTTTTACCATTATTATGATATTACATATTCCAACCCGACTGGATATCAGAAAAAAATGGATTCAAGATTTGATCGGTTCGCTGAGATAAAGAAAAGACAAAATAATCAAAAATATTGATTTTTTTTTTTCGCGAATTCCATTGTTCAAAAAATGAATGATTCGCAGAAAAGGGAGATATTTTTACTTTTTTTTAGTAAAATTCGTAAAATATATATGTAATGAAGTACGTAGGAAGAGTTGTATTTATTAAACATAGAGAATCCCTTATATTTTGGGGTCGTGCTTTATCAAAATTTCTATTTTATATTCAATGAAAAATGGAAGCACGCTAATTTACTATCGGTATCATATCAATAAATAAGATACCTGGTTAGATATCGACATAACAATTTCTGTTCTGGGGTTTACATATACCCACAATTGCTGTTATAATTGAAATTAAGAAGGAAGGGCTTTTTATTTAAAATGAAAAGAATCTCAATACTGATTAGTTATACAGCAATTTGGATTTTCTTATGTTATTAAGAAAACACAATTTGAAATTCAAATCTAAGAATTTTTTATGAATTCACAGCCAATAGTTAATGGTTCCAATTTGTGCGGAATTTTGGCTTTTGTAACTGAAAATCCACATTGAATTTTTCAATAGAAAACAAAAGGGGAAGTTTTTTTAAGTATTGTATCGTGTTGGCGGCATGGCCGAGTGGTAAGGCGGGGGACTGCAAATCCTTTTTCCCCAGTTCAAATCCGGGTGCCGCCTGATGAACAAAAGAATCCAAACCAAATTCCTTACTCTGTTCCGCTGATATAACTCGATGAATTCTTCCCCAGCACCGGCAGAAGCGGGGGGGGGACTACATGATTCTAAGCATCTGTAGGTTTGTTTTCTAATAAGATTGTAAACCCCCTTGAATAAAGAAAGACTCTAGTACTAGTAGTGGAGTGGAAGGGAAGCGAGAAGTCTTGATAGCCCTACCCCTGCTAATGGAATATCTGGAGTCGTGGTGGAAAGGGCAAAAGATACTTTGTATCCAAACTCGAAAGAGTTTCTGAGTGATCGGGCATTTAATCAAAATTATTTCCAATAAGAAATAGAGGTGGAGAATGATCTTATTTTGATTTTTTATTTATGAAGACGAAAGGCAATAAAAGAAACAGTAGGTTTTATTATTCTATACGTTCCATTAATAACATTTCCTTGATATTTTCCAAGGGTGTTACTGCCTATTTTCTTTTGCTTGTGCTTAATGTTTACCGATTCTACTTGAAATCAAATCATATAAGAACCCGTTCTAAGTGGATTTATTGGATTGGTTCATCAATAGTGTTGGGTTGGCTCAGAACCCTCCTTTTTTTGACTCTGCACCGTTGATTCCCCTATTATTAGTGAACAAGAAAATTCCTTCATATTCATAGAGATAGGGGACATAATTTACATGGATATAGTAAGTCTCGCTTGGGCTGCGTTAATGGTAGTCTTTACATTTTCCCTTTCCCTCGTAGTATGGGGAAGAAGTGGACTCTAAGGATACTACTAATTGAGTTGAGGAATCAAACTGTATTGTATCAATTGTTTTATTTGTTTTCCTCTTTACTGTTCAAATAGAAAGTAGTTAAGTAGATATGTTTTATAAGAAACAACATAGACATAGCGATTGCTCAATAAAATACTACGCAAAATAAGATCTTGCTTTGGGCGAGCCACATATTGTGTACTTACCACTTGTTTTATTTTATTATTTTAGAAATTTATTTGATTTATGTTTTATCGACTTGTTTCATATTTCCTATCATGGTTAAAGTTAAAAGATAAAGATTTCGTTTACTACTCCTTTTCAAAAGTTACCATACTCATCCCATAGAGCTCCTTGAAGCATCTGTCAACGGCTCAATCAATTACTTCTTCGGAATGCAAAAAAAAAGGATTACTTGGTTTCTTATACCATTTTTCTTCGTTAATTTGATTCTTTCGACTAATTCCCGGATTCATATTCGAAATAAAAAAATCTGAAATCTCGGAATTCGAATAGAAATCGTAAGAGTAAGATTTATTTTTCCATTTTTTCCGATTGGATGGAATGGAATTCCTACAAATCAAATATCAAATAGATGAAGATATAATATATTTTAGATTGATCTATATTAAGCCTCCATAAAAGTACAACTTTATACACTATAATAACCATAATAAACAGTATCTAGTATATGGTAGAAAGATTCATATATTTCTTTCTACCACATACTATACTGTTGGATCTCATAGAATACTGCTGATTCTAGCCCGATCATTTCATTTAAGACGCGAAATTAGAATTGCTTTTTATTTCTTCAATCATTGATAAGAACTAAGAAGTCAAATTTCATTCAAATTAATCATTTTGGCTGATTGTTTTTACGTAAATAATAAGTAAAAAAGCAGTCGGAATTAGAATAAATAATGCAGTAGCAATAAATGCGAGAATATTTACTTCCATAATCTCATTGTTTCTTTTTTTTTTTTTACTTTGCAATAACTCGGGATTTAATCCCATAGAGATGATAATGATAAAATTTTCGCCCTTTAAATTTAATGGGATAAATTTGAATTACATCGCGATAATATTGAATCGAATCAATATTCAATATTATGAATAACAATATCTATATCTAAGCTATCAAATGGAGTCATCATCAAGAATTGAATAGTATAACATAGAAAGATCCTTTATCCATACCGAATCCAAAAATGGATTCCCGATCCAACCAGGAATTCTTTATATTTATCATTCTTTTCCATGCTTTATTTTCTATAAGCATAACCCCGCCCCCTCCCTTATACAATCATCTGACCGCCTCTCCACTTCTATTCTAGTAGTTAGAAACCCAACCAAACAATAGAAGTTAAACGGAAAGAAGTTAATTGAGTTTTAAACTCCGTTCTTTTAATGATCTAATTTTCTTAGAAGACAAAGAAGTGTGATAAAGATGGAAGTCCCGGTATAAGTATCCAAAATCTAATATTCCATCAAATTCAATTCACTATTTATTTGCCTTCCCGAGGGGGGCCTAAAAAAGATCTTTTCTTTTGCTAAGAGGGTCAGGATCCTTGTTTAATCTTTCTTTTATTAAATGAATATCCTCTTTCTTTGGAACACATATATCAAAGGTGGAGTGTACAATTTGAATAAGATAATTTGTTTCCAATTAATAATTGAGATTGCACACAATCGGAATCAAAAATAAAAAACTTCATTTAATCCGAAAAGTATTCTATCAGAGTAACGATGGTAAATTAATGTATTTAAGAAAAGAGTTCCATTATACGGATCGAAAACAATCGAAAAGTCCGACCCAGTACGGCACCTCGTACAATTCTGAATATATAAATTAAGAATTGTACTAATCCGCATATGTCTCTCTCCCATCAATTGGGATTGGTAGATGTAATGGGAATTTAAGGATTTCTTTGCTGAGAAATGCGAAAAAAAAAAAAAAAAAGAAATAAAGTTCTACGAAATTCTGCTCCCTGTCCCTTTTTTTCACAGAAAAAGGGAAATGAATTAAATATTTATCGGGTCTGCCGGGACTGACGGGGCTCGAACCCGCAACTTCCGCCTTGACAGGGCGGTGCTCTGACCAATTGAACTACAATCCCCGGGAAAGAAGTTGTATAGCATATATTATTCTTATGATTTAATTCAAACCATTTATTTTAGTTCTATTTCGAATCGTCGTGTTGTAATATAGATGCGAGTGATATATTGATATCCACACGAATACGCACTTTCGTGAGGGTGACATGAATCAGGAATCGGAATCACTAGCAATCCTTTTGCTATTGTCAAATCGATTGATAATCTATATCGGGAAACAAGCAAATAAATAAAAGTTGAGGGATATAGCCGACAGTTTTCTTTATTTCCGGGCATTTATGGAAAACGAATGGGTATATCATTTCATGGCGAGTCTGCAAATTTTTTGGGCCGAGCTGGATTTGAACCAGCGTAGACATATTGCCAACGAATTTACAGTCCGTCCCCATTAACCGCTCGGGCATCGACCCAAGAAGAGTAAATTCTAGACTTATTGATAATCCATAATCAAATCAAATTCCTTTCGTAGTATCCCTACCCCCAGGGGAAGTCGAATCCCCGCTGCCTCCTTGAAAGAGAGATGTCCTAAACCGCTAGACGATGGGGGCACGCCTGCTCGACCGTCATCATACTATGGTTTATAGTATGAACAGTTTTTGCAATTGTCAATATAATGACTAGATCCGCCGATCCTTCTGCCTTTCATGATTCCATAGAATTTTTTGATTCGTCATTTAATTTATAGAATAATAATAGCGATTAGAATGAATGGTTCATAAAGATAAATTTGGATCTATGTCGAATTGGTGGGTACATGTATCAATCATGTTAATATAGGGGTCAAATAAAAGAAAAGTAATTTAGGATCGGTCTTGAAACAATTCGTTGCATTGATATTTATCAAATCCAACAAACCATTCTTGCCCTATACTCGCGGAATAAATAAAATGAAATTGATCATTTCTTTTCTGGAACGGGCCACCGGCCCGCCGGCCTTTATGACTTTATTGAATGTACTTAATATATAATATATATACATAGATCTATCTTATCCCTAGAGTGACTTACTCGGGAGTTAAACCAAGTGGGCCCTTTTAACTCAGCGGTAGAGTAATGCCATGGTAAGGCGTAAGTCATCGGTTCAAATCCGATAAGGGGCTTTAGGTTTTTTCATAAAACCCCCGGCTTAGTATTCTATTTGAGGGGAGAATAAAGAAAGATATTGTTGCTATTTGTAATAAAAAAAAGTA